CATCTTTGTAAGATCGTCAATTTTATACCAAAGGTGTATTTAGAGTATATCGAATCAGTATAGCTATCCTTCCTCTGGCACAGCAACGCAGTCTCAATTAGTACCGAAATGCTACATTTCCCTTTTTGTTCTTTGGATATGCATAAACTTTATGTTATGGAATAAATTAATACAATATAAAATTCCTCAAATTATTTATAATATTTCAAGATTTCCATTATGGGTTTCGTAATAGATAGAGATAGAAAGTCAAGATCTTGAGAAAGTGTGAATCCATGGGTTTTAACTAATTCATGTAAAGATATTATCATATTTACACAATTCAATTATATGCAAAATTTATAAACTCTTTTTATGGTTAAAGATTTTTTTGTTAGAATACTTTCATTTACTTAGCTTAGTTGGTCATACAATACATAATACAATAAATAATAAATAGATTATTATATGATAGTGTGTTTGATGAAAAAACCGAAAATAGTTAGAACAATCAATTACAGAATATTGGCGATGCAACAACCGTTGTTGCCAAAGCAAGGTTATTTCTTGACTGAATTACAAAGATAGAACTCTATGATATGGAAAGACAGAGTGTAGAAGCTAAAAAGATACTGGAAGTTGCTCATCTTCAAATCGAGTTGGACCCGAAATGAAATAAATAAAAAGGGGGTATCGGGCCTGGGCCGTCCGATCGAAAAGAAAGTGGATTAACTCCTATTGAAAATAAATGATTCAAATTGAAATTATTTTAAAATCAAATTATTCTTTTTAGACTGAATTTTTTTTTTTTTTTTAGTTATATGATAGAGTTTTTATTACTTTCACTCAACTCACGAATTGCACAATGAATCTGTTGATTTGGAATCACATGACCGGTTGATGTCACATCAGAGCAATCGATTTTTTCTACTATGTAATTCTATCTTTTTTAGTGCTATCTATAATGACTGATCAATTAAGATGGAACTAAGTTAATATTGTCTACTGTCAATAGTTTTTCTTACTGTCGTATCTGGGAAAATTGAAACTTAGGTAAGTGTTTTATCAACATATGTAGTAAAAGAACATATCTAATTTAGCCCTTTCATGTCTACTATAACTAGTTATTTCGGTTTTCTATTAGCTGCTTCAACTATAACCCCAGCTCTATTGATTGGTTTGAACAAGATACGACTTATTTGAAATAAATTGAATGAACAATTTATAAAAATAAGTATTTCTCTTAAATGCCAGGTCTTCCATAGTCCCGCGGGCGCGGGAATTGCCAATTCTCGGTTATTGAGATTCGCGAACAATTCAGATTAATATTTAGGGATAGATCTTACCTCTCTTTTTATTCTCTCAAACAAAAAATAGAAATGATTGAAGTTTTTTTATTTGGAATCGTTTTAGGTCTAATTCCTATTACTTTGGCAGGATTATTCGTAACTGCATATTTACAATACAGACGTGGTGATCAATTAGACCTTTGATTGAATAATATATTTTTTGATTGACCTCCTACTCCTTGAAAGGAGGTCAAATTAAAGTTTATTAAATTATTTTATTGTATGTGATTCGACATAACATCACGCTCTATAGGATTTGAACCTACGACATCGGGTTTTGGAGACCCGCGTTCTACCGAACTGAACTAAGAGCGCTTTCTTATGACAGGGGGTACGACTGTAAAAAAAAGAATTTCTATGTACCCAAAAATATCTTGCAAACACCTAGTATAGTATGCAAAAATTAAAGATTATATAGCCAATTTTATAATTTAATCAATCTCGAGTAATCTCCCGTTACTGCCCATTAGTAGAAGTAATAGGTAGGGATGACAGGATTTGAACCCGTGACATTTTGTACCCAAAACAAACGCGCTACCAAGCTGCGCTACATCCCTTTTAAAAATTGTTTTACAATGTCATTGTACAAAATCCTTGTCTTGTTTTCCACATTTTTATTTTCTTCTTGATTTTATACTTTATTTTTTATATTAAAATATTGTATTTATATTATATACATCTGAAACCTAACGCATAAAAAAATTAATATTTATCGATAACACTAACACTCAGGCTTTTTTTTTTTAGGACAAGAACATTGACTCGTTCATTGTACATATCCATTTTAGTTAAGAATTCTGCATCAAAATAAATACAAATGATCTTGAACTACGACATCTGCTCATATATATAATATATGTCTATGTTTTACAATAAACAATAAAAAGGAGGATTTTCAATGCGAGATATAAAAACATATCTCTCCACGGCACCTGTGCTAAGTACTCTATGGTTTGGGTCTTTAGCGGGTCTATTGATAGAGATTAATCGTTTATTCCCAGACGCCTTGTCATTTCCTTTTTTTTAATTCTAGTTATTGATATGCAAAAAAATAAAAAAATTAGGGATTTAATTCTATGTGACGTGATTAAAAAAAAAAAATGTATTAAACCCAAACAAAAAGTTGATCTAATAAAATTAGATTTGGAAAAACATAAATAGAAATGCGGGTCCAGTCTAGGAGAGGCTCCACGAAATCATAACACAGTAAAGAAGATACATAAATGAAATATTGGTATTAGTATAGGAATAATTGATAGTTAGAAAAAAATTGTATTACTTAAAATTATATATAATATTATAATATATAATTGATATTTAAATAAAATTAAATAAAAAAAATATATATCTTCAATCTATTTAATTTTAATTATTACTCTTAATTAATTCAATTAATTAATATTAATTAATATTAATTACAATGAAATCTTTAGAAAATTAATTTCAAATTAGTAACTTCTATTAATTTTTTGTTCTTTTTATTTTCAGATCGAAAAAAGAAAAGTTAAGTCAATCCAAAGGGGGTTCATGGCCAAGGGTAAAGATGTAAGGGTCATAGTTATTTTGGAATGTACTTGTTGTTGTGCCCGAAATGGTGTCAATAAAGAATCGCCGGGTATTTCTAGATATATTACTCAAAAGAATCGACACAATACACCCAGTCGATTAGAATTGAGAAAATTTTGTCGTTATTGTCACAGGCATACGATTCATGGGGAAATAAAGAAATAGATCGAACGGAACATATGTGCAATCTTTCCATTCCAACTCAAAGAGCAGAAAGAGGAAGAACATATAACATAATCATAATATAATACAAATTATATTTAAATTATAAATTATACAAATAAAACCCTACTTCGGCCGGATCTGAAATTAATAAAGAAATAGAATTTTAGAAATAAGGAATAAACCATGGATAAATCTAAGCAACCTTTTCGTAAATCCAAGCTCTCTTTTCGTCGGCGTTTGCCCCCAATTGTCTCGGGGGATCGAATTGATTATAGAAACATGAGTTTAATTAGTCGATTTATTAGTGAACAAGGAAAAATATTATCTAGACGGGTAAATAAATTGACCTTGAAACAACAACGATTAATTACTATTGCTATAAAACAAGCTCGTATTTTATCTTCGTTACCTTTTCTTAATAATGAGAAACAATTTGAGAGAACCGAGTCGATCCCTAGAACTGCGGGTCCTAGAGCCAGAAATAAATAGGCATATTCCTCAATTGACTCAAAACTCCACAAGCTCAAATGGATTGGATGTTTTGCTCGAAAAGGCCCAGAATCCAGGTTTAATTCTTGTCTTATAAGAAACAAAAAAAAAAAGGGGGGATAAGCAATTTTTTTATTGAAGCATGTTCGTTCATTCCTACTACTTTTCTTATCTTAATTTTATCTCAATTTAGTTTATTCTATCTTCCCGGAGTTCATTCTCCGGGGAATTCTTGTTCAATCATTCTTGTATATTACTTTAGAATTTCCTTTATTTTATGATTTTATTGGAAATCATGTAAAGACAATTCTTATTTGATATAGCTATTTGCGCAAGTATTTTACGATTAAGAAGCAATTGCCCCTTGTACAGATTGTGTATTAATCGACTATAACTATGGAATACTTTATTCTCGCGAGTTACTGCATTTATCCGAGTGATCCACAAACGACGAAAATTTCTCTTTTGCCTGCCCCTATCTCGCTGAGAGGAAACCAAAGCTCTCATTTTATGTTGAGTAATTGTTCGCGTAAGTCTTGAATGAGCCCCTCTAAAGGTTGACGCAAATACACGAATTTTTGTTCGACGTCTCCGAGCTGTATACCCTCGTTTAACTCTGGTCATTGAATCAAATTAAACTTTAATGAATAACTAATTGAATTCTCTTCTTTCAGTCATTATTTGTCCCCCCGGTCGGTTAATAACAAAACGGATTATTCCGATATATAAAATATAAATTCCAATGGCTTTTGCTACTATGACCTTCCCAACCACTATTTTTTATTTTTATTCTTTCCAGGCCAGACATTTGGTTCACCTGGAACTAAGAAATTCTACCAAATACTATACAAAAAAATAGTGGGTTCCTTCGTTTCTATGGTTACTTCTTAAACGGTGAGGCCCTCTCTATGCGCCGGAGCCTCATCTCTCATTTAATCAAATGGTATTGTTAACTTGTATAGTTAACATTCTTTGGCTCTACCCATTAATTATACAGTAATAGGCCTTTTCACAATAAGAGCTATCCATACAGTGACGGCATTTCATTATGAAAGTTGGCTAGGTAGCTGACCCTGTTAGTCCGTTCTTTCAAGAATATGGGCATAACCTTTTTGTTTTGCTTCTTATCCTTATAATACCATTTCCTCCGCTTAATGGATAACCCTTTGTTACCAATGGAGAATTGCTTCTCATCTCAAATTGAGGTGGTTGGATTTGCACCAATGAAAACCATAAATTCCATACACAATATACAAGAAACAATAAGGGTATATAATATATCCCCATTTTAGATAGTAAATGGCGTTCTTTTACTCTATCTATTCATTGGTATTAATCATTGATACTGGAAAAATTGTCTCATTTGCTCGAGCTCATGATCTGAACGAGTCGCACATACACCCTAGTACATGTTCCTCGACGCTGAGGACATCCTCGAAGAGCGGGGGATTTCGTGACATTTTTTATTGGCTGTCTTGTGTTTCTAATAAGTTGTTTAATAGTTGGCATGTCGGATATATAAAATTATATTTATAGAATGGGTTGGTTTAGATCGATCTTAACCTGATTTATGATTGATGATTATTAATTATTTCGATTCAATATACGATATCAAATCGTGTAAAATTCGAATTATGGTTGAAAATAAAACGGAATCATGGATTTATACGAAATCCGAAGTATTTTCATTTTCAACCGCTACAAGATCAACAATGCCATGGGCTTGGGCTTCTGTTGCCGACATAAAAACATCTCTTTCCATGTCTTCGGATATAACCCATAAAGGGTTGCCTGTTCTTTGTACATAAACTTTTGTGAGGTTTTCGCGAAGTTTCAGCAGTTCTTCCGCTTCCAGGATAAATTCTCCTGCCTGTGCCTCATAAAAAGAACTAGCAGGTTGGTGAATCATAACCCTGATGATATTGAGATAACATCATGAATGGTTCTTCTATCTCGCATGATGGGATTTAAATTAAAGGGATAAAAAAAGAAGAAAAAATATAGAATTGAACAACCGTACAGGCACCTTTTGTGCATTGCATACGGCTCTGCAATGGAATTTACTAACCCCCTCCTCCAGAGAAGAGGGGAAGAAATAGAATCTATCCGATCCAGCCAGATCGTTGAATAATCCATTTGCCATCCTTCTTTTCATAAGAGTAAAAAAATACTACGATGGTTCTGTTGCTTTATATTAGATATTTATATATTTATCTAGTTTGTGATTTGGCAATCCCAAAGTGTCTTTCTGATATGATCAAATAAGGAAAAAATGATTTGTGACGCTAAAATGTCCTCCCGACACATAAGATAAAATCGCAAATAAAGGTTATTTCATACTACTATCTCGATACAAAATCTCATGTTATAAAAAACAATAATGGTTTGTTCATATCGAACTCAAAGTGCCATGCTATTATTACTTAATTTTTCCTAATTCGATTATTTATATTCGATATGGCGAAGGCATAGTCTTTTTTTTTTTTAACTCATTGGCGCCAAGCGTGAGGGAATGCTAGACGTTTGGTAATTTCTCCTCCAACCAGAATGAAAGATCCCATTGAAGCAGCTAATCCCATGCATATTGTATGTACATCGGGTGGCACAAATTGCATAGTATCATAAATGGCTATTCCTGGTATTACCCATCCGCCGGGAGAGTTTATAAACAAATAAAAATCCCTAGTATTATCTTCTATACTGAGATATACCATGAGACCCACAAGTTGATTGGAGATCTCGCTATCAACTTCTTGGCCTAAAAAAAGTAATCTTTCTCGATGAAGTCGGTTGATTAGGACAAAATTGTATCCCTTAGGAACCGTACGTGCACCTTTGGATGCATACGGTTCAAAAAATTGCGAAAAAAAAATCAATCAATGTATCAATTCTAGTCTTTAATTTATTTTTTGTAACAGGTTTTTCTTTTTTTAAAGAAGGGCTTTTCTTCGATTTTTCAAAAACATGAGTTTTGGTTCCCTTTCTCTTCCTTATCAAAAAAAATTATTGAACTTATTAAACTAACCTCTCATTGATGTATTATTTCATCGAAATTCAAATCACGATGTCATTTTCTTGTTCTTGAATGGGCCCTTTCAATTCTTTTAGGTTCGTGTTCTACTCCGGGTAAAGATTTGTCCAAATTCTATTTGCACATATAGGGCAAATTATCTCAGTACCGCTTCTTTTTTTTTTTTTTTTTATGTTTCATTTCATGCTTTCTCTCAAATTATTCCATGTATTCATCTTATTATTCCATGCCATTGAATGGCAATTTGAGATCACTCCTAATAATATATAGAAAGCATAAATTAAATAGAAATAAAGAATGTTTATGATACAAATAGTAATCATATAGATTACCAATTTGATATTTTCTGAACGGAGCCTGGATACTTTATTTTATCGTTACAAGTTAACCATAAATTCTTAATAATATTGATCCCCAATATAAATTGATCTAATTGCACTTCACGCTCCGAATAATTGATGGTTCAATCAATATTTCTTGGGCGAAACGGAGGATATCCCGATCGGTGGAGACAACGGGTAAACCCCATATGACCTAATATATCTGACAAGCCGCACTATACGTCAACCCAAACTGCGTCTTCCTCTCCAGGATTCCGAAAAGGTACTTTTGGAACACCAACGGGCATTAAATTAAAGAAAAAAGTTAAGTACTATACTTCACTTTAATATGGAAACGTACCAATGAATTTATTGTCTTCATTTTTTTTCTGTTTATTCTATTTTAAACATAAATTTGGATACATGGATTGGGTGAAGATTTTCGGAAGAAGACAGAATGAATAAAGAATTTTCACGAGCGGGTCGATCATTATGAATGATAAACAAGTATCTACGCATTCATTCTACAAAAAAAGAGGGCCCAACCCCCATTGCGTATTGGTACTTATCGAGTATAGAATAGATCTGCTTCTCTTTGTTCTTAACGAACAAAATTGTTCCGTTATTTTCAATGGAACGAAATAAATCTTAACCCTTTCTTATACAAAATCTACTGAAAAGGTTAGGTACATAACATAGTATAGTCTTTTCCAATGCGATAAAGTTACATAGTGTCCATTTTTCTTTGATATTTGATAAAAAAGGGGTATTTCCATGGGTTTACCTTGGTATCGTGTTCATACTGTCGTATTGAATGATCCCGGTCGGTTGCTTTCTGTCCATATAATGCATACAGCTCTAGTTTCTGGTTGGGCCGGCTCGATGGCTCTATACGAATTAGCAGTTTTTGATCCTTCTGACCCGGTTCTTGATCCAATGTGGAGACAGGGTATGTTCGTTATACCCTTTATGACTCGTTTAGGAATAACCAATTCATGGGGTGGGTGGAGTATTTTAGGAGGAACCATACCGAATCCGGGTATTTGGAGTTACGAAGGTGTGGCAGGGGCACATATTGTGTTTTCTGGTTTGTGCTTCTTGGCAGCTATCTGGCATTGGGTGTATTGGGATCTAGAAATATTCTCTGATGAACGTACCGGAAAACCTTCTTTGGATTTGCCCAAGATCTTTGGAATTCATTTATTTCTCTCAGGGTTGGCTTGCTTTGGCTTTGGCGCATTTCATGTAACAGGCTTGTATGGTCCTGGAATATGGGTGTCCGATCCTTATGGGCTAACTGGAAAAGTACAATCTGTAAATCCAGCATGGGGCGCAGAAGGTTTTGATCCTTTTGTTTCGGGAGGAATAGCCTCTCATCATATTGCAGCGGGTACATTGGGCATATTAGCGGGTTTATTTCATCTTAGTGTCCGTCCGCCTCAACGTCTATACAAAGGATTACGTATGGGCAATATTGAAACTGTACTTTCCAGCAGTATCGCTGCTGTTTTTTTCGCAGCTTTCGTAGTTGCTGGAACTATGTGGTATGGTTCAGCAACTACCCCAATCGAATTATTTGGCCCCACTCGTTATCAGTGGGATCAGGGATACTTCCAGCAAGAAATATATCGAAGAGTTGGCACAGGACTAGCTGAAAATCTGAGTTTTTCGGAAGCTTGGTCTAAAATCCCCGAAAAATTAGCTTTTTATGATTACATTGGTAATAATCCGGCAAAAGGGGGATTATTCAGAGCCGGCTCAATGGACAGCGGGGATGGAATAGCTGTTGGATGGTTAGGACACCCCATCTTTAGAGATAAAGAAGGCCGCGAGCTTTTTGTACGTCGTATGCCCACTTTTTTTGAAACATTCCCCGTAGTTTTGGTAGACGGAGACGGAATTGTGAGAGCCGATGTTCCTTTTAGAAGGGCAGAATCCAAGTATAGTGTCGAACAAGTAGGTGTAACTGTCGAGTTCTATGGTGGCGAACTCAATGGAGTCAGTTATAGTGATCCTGCTACTGTGAAAAAATATGCTAGACGCGCCCAATTAGGTGAAATTTTTGAATTAGACCGAGCTACTTTGAAATCCGATGGTGTTTTTCGGAGCAGTCCAAGGGGTTGGTTCACTTTTGGGCATGCTACATTTGCTTTGCTCTTCTTTTTCGGACACATTTGGCATGGCGCTAGAACCTTGTTTAGAGATGTTTTTGCTGGTATTGATCCAGATTTGGATTCTCAAGTAGAATTTGGAGCATTCCAAAAGCTTGGAGATCCAACTACAAGAAGACAAGTAGTCTGATAGAATATTACTCTGGTATCTTTCGTCTCCACTTTTTTTATTTGATGACATTTTGATGACATAAGGTACCAGAAAAATCGTGACTTGATTGAATCGCCATCTTTAATTCTTTCCCTTTCTTTACTATAGTAAATGATCCAAAATGAATAGTTGTGGAAGCTATAATTGTAAACCACGATCAAATCTATGGAAGCATTGGTTTATACATTTCTCTTAGTCTCGACTTTAGGGATAATTTTTTTCGCTATCTTTTTTCGAGAACCACCTAAGGTTCCGACTAAAAAATGATTTTTGATCATCTTAATTTGAAGTAACGAGCCTACCAATGGTAGGCTCATTACTTCAATTAGTCCCCGTGTTCTTCGAATGGATCTCTTAATTGTTGAGAGGGTTGCCCAAAAGCGGTATATAAGGCGTACCCAGTAAAGCTTACAAGTAAACCAGATATGAAGATGGCGACTAGGGTTGCTGTTTCCATTTCTAGATAATTTAAGGATCACAATGGATCTACGATAAGATCGTTTATTTACAACTACAACCAAATGGTATACAAAGTCAACAGATCTTAACCAATCATTAAATAAGATTTATGGCTACACAAACCGTTGAGGATAGTTCTAAATCTAGGCCAAGACAAACTAATATAGGAAGTTTATTGAAACCATTGAATTCGGAATATGGTAAAGTAGCTCCGGGCTGGGGGACTACACCACTTATGGGGGTCGCAATGGCTCTGTTTGCAATATTTCTATCTATCATTTTGGAAATTTATAATTCATCCGTTTTATTGGATGGAATTTCAATGAATTAGGTTCCTAAGGACTATAAAGTCCTAGTTCTAGTTTTTTAATAAAAAAATAAAAACGCACTTAAGACTCAGATTTCTCATTCTGGTAGTTCGACCGTGGAATTTTTTTGTTTCGGTATTTCCGGAATATGAGTGTGTGACTTGTTATAATTGATCCTATTGATAATACAGAGAATAGTCTGTCATCTCTATCAAGATGATTCTACCTCGTCGGATATTTATTCTAGTATCTGGAGCACGGAATATGAATATTGTAGAATAGATCAAGAAAAGAAATATTTGAACTATGATTCATACTTACTATTCAGTCAGACCTCGCGACCGGACTCAAAAAAAAAAAATGCAAATAGGTATTTTATAAATTAAACGCTTTTTCTTCCTTCAGACTAAATTAGGTCAACGGACACCCATTTCTTTATATTTTTTGAATTATTAATAACATCCATTCATTGAAATTGGATAAGTGATGATCAAATGGTTCTTAACTCACAGAACCTTTGCGTTTAGCGTGGGCTTTATTAAATCATCGTGGTTCTAGTATGAATCTGAGGTGTCAATTGATTGACAGGGTCTCAACAAGGGAATTCCTATCAATAACTAGTAAAACAAGAGTCAATCTGTATTATTACACAAAAAAGAACAAATAAAAAATAATAGGAAAGAGAAGATTCAAGAGGCCTTTATTTTAACAATTAACATAAAGAAAAAGACGAACGAGGGAGCCAACTTGATATTTTTGTTTTGGCATTATCATCACAAAGAAGAGATTCCGGATTTTTGTTATTTGGTATTTTTGGGGCAAATTGAATCAAGTGGCTAATTTGAATTTGAACTTTCTATTACATATCCGTTAAAATCCGTATTTGATTTGTGTTGTTTCTGCTTGAGCCGTACGAGGTTAAATTCTCATATACGGTTCTCAAGGGGGGTCTATTTTTTGGTTACCTATCCTAATAAAGTATATGATTGGTTCGAAGAACGTCTCGAGATTCAGGCGATTGCAGATGATATAACTAGTAAATATGTTCCTCCTCATGTCAACATATTTTATTGTCTAGGGGGGATCACACTTACTTGTTTTTTAGTACAAGTAGCCACAGGTTTTGCTATGACTTTTTACTATCGTCCAACCGTTACAGAGGCTTTTTCCTCTGTTCAATACATAATGACTGAGGCTAACTTTGGTTGGTTAATCCGATCAGTTCATCGATGGTCAGCAAGTATGATGGTTCTAATGATGATCTTGCACGTATTTCGTGTGTATCTCACAGGGGGATTTAAAAAACCTCGCGAATTAACTTGGGTTACAGGTGTGATTCTGGCCGTATTGACTGCGTCTTTTGGTGTAACTGGTTATTCTTTACCTCGGGACCAAATTGGTTATTGGGCAGTAAAAATTGTGACAGGCGTACCTGAAGCGATTCCCGTAATAGGATTACCTTTGGTAGAGCTATTACGCGGAAGTGCTAGTGTGGGCCAATCCACTTTGACCCGTTTTTATAGTTTACACACTTTTGTATTGCCTCTTCTTACTGCCGTATTTATGTTAATGCACTTCCCAATGATACGTAAGCAAGGTATTTCAGGTCCTTTATAGAGAAAATATATCATATATATATTTGTAATTGATTATATATCATTTCGGGGAGGAAGAAAAAATAGTCTTGTATTTCATTGCTACAAATATGGATTATTGAAAAATAAGACATGTTATTTGGTTGGATACCTCTCTTCAACTCTGAAGTATTGTATTTCTTATTTGATACCAATAGTTGAAGTGGATTCTCTGAAGAGAAGATGGATTATGGGAGTGTGTGACTTGAACTATTGATTGGGCCATGCAGATATATGATTTGATCTGCCACGTTGGAATTTACAACCAAATAAAATGTGTCTCCGCATCCAACCACCACGTAAGTCCCCCTACATAGTAGGGATATGCCGGTTCACTTGAGGAGAATTTTTTCTATGATCATACCCGATCATGTATGAGTAGGCTCCGCAAGATCCCATAGAATAAACAATGTGGCACGACCTAATGTTGTATCTATTCCACTTACTTATTTTAATTTTATTTATAGTATAGAAATGCATTCATTTCCTATGCATTGATCCAGATCTATGATACTATCGGAGTGAAATAAGGGATCTAAGGAAGAACAGAGGCTAGACTTTATTAGTAACAAGTAAATACTTTGTTTGTATGTAATAAAATCAAAATGTTGCGGGGATAAATAACAATCAAAAGACATGAGACAATCCAAAAAGCACTTGATCATGATCAAATTTGTAAGCCTACTTGGATATTGAGCATTTATCTGTAAGAACTTAATTCTTTTCAATGAATAATTGCAACTTCGGAAAATTGAATCGGGCATTTCTTATCTTACATCGAGTTATTATATATTAATATATAGCACGGATATGTATGAAATATAGATTTGATACGGATCTATTTCTATTATTCCTTTGATTCTTGCTCGAGCCGGATG